GGGCTGAGAAAATAAATAAAGGATTTCTAACTAGCTTGTTATCCTAGAACAATTCTATGGAAAAAGCGAAGAAAGAGGGTCCGTTGATGGGTTTTACTTATTTTCTAGGTATCTATTTATTTTTATTTCTAATTAATATATAATAGAATACCCTGTTTTGATCGTATCGCACTATGTATCATTTGATAATCCAATGAATCCCTCATCTTTTGATCAAATAAAACCTTTTAAATGGGAGAATATGAAGTATACTTAGAATTAGATAGATCTCGCCACCAGGATTTCCTATACCCACTTATTTTTCGGGAGTATATTTATGAACTAGCTTATAGTCATGATTTAAATAGATCCATTTTTGTAGAAAATGTAGGTTATGACAATAAATCTAGTTTACTAATTGTAAAACGTTTAATTACTCGAATGTATCAACAGACTCATTTGGTTATTTCTGCTAATGATTCTAACAAAAATCCATTTTTTTTTGAGTATAACAATAATTTTTATTCTCAATTAATATTAGAGGGTTTTGTTGTTATCGTGGAAATTCCATTTTACCTACAATTTAGCTCTTCTTTTGAGGGGGCAGGAATCGTAAAATCTTATAATAATTTGCGATCAATTCATTCTATTTTTTCCTTTTTGGAAGATAAATTTACATATTTAAATTATGAGTCATATATACGAATACCCTATCCTATCCATCTTGAAATCTTGGTTCAAATCCTTCGATACTGGATGAAAGATGTCTCTTTCTTTTATTTATTTAGGTTGTTTTTTTATTATTATAATTGGAATAGTTTTATTACGTTAAAGAAATCCATTTCTACTTTTTCAAATTCAAAAAGGAATCCAAGATTTTTCTTGTTCCTATATAATTTATATGTATGGGAATACGAATCTATCTTTCTTTTTCTACGTAACAAATCTTCTCATTTACGATTAGAATCTTTTTGCGTTCTTTTTGAACGAATTTATTTCTATGTAAAAATAGAACATCTTGTACAAGTCGTTGCTAAGAATTTTTCGTATACTTTATCATTTTTCAAGGATCCTTTCATCCATTATGTTAGATATCAAGAAAAATCAATTCTGGTTTCAAAGAATACGCCTCTTTTGATAAATAAATGGAAATACTATTTGATTCATTTATGGCAATGTCATTTTGATGTTTGGTCTGAAACAAGAACGATCCATATAAACCAATTATCCGAACATTCATTTCACTTTTTGGGTTATTTTTTAAATGTGCAGTTAAATCTTTCAGTGGTACGAAGTCAAATGTTGCAAAATTCATTTCTAATCGAAATTGTTATAAAAAAGTTTGATACAATAGTTCCAATTATTCTTCTAATTAGATCATTGGTTAAAGCGAAATTTTGTAATGTATTGGGGCATCCCATTAGTAAGTCGGTCTGGGCCGATTCATCCGATTTTTATATTATTGACCGATTTTTGCGGATATCTAGAAATTTTTCTCATTATTACAACGGATCCTCAAAAAAAAAGAGTTTGTATCGAATAATATATATACTTCGATTTTCTTGTATTAAAACTTTGGCTCGTAAACACAAAAGTACTGTACGTGCTTTTTTGAAAAGATTAGGTTCAGAAAAATTATTGGAAGAATTCTTTACAGAAGAAGAAGAGGTTTTTTCTTTGATCTTTCCAAGAACTTCTTCTACTTTGCAGAGGTTATATAAAGGTCGGATTTGGTATTTAGATATTCTTTTCAGCAACGATCTGGTTAATCATTCATAATTGATTATGGTACTTTGTAAATGGTTGAAAATGGGTAAATCGAAATTAGCATTACATTAAATGAAGATAAACAAATTTATTCATTTTTATTAGTTTTTATTAGTATTCTATATCTTTTATTAGTATCCTATATCTATAGGATAGGCTTTTGAAATGTTCATGTAATAAGAGTTGGGATTCAGGATTCATCAACTGAATATTTGACTTTCTTAGAGTCTTTTCCTAGAGAATTAATTCAGATTTAGATGTATACATAGGGAAAGCCATGTGCAATGAAAAATGCAAGCACGGCTTGGGGAGGGATTTTTTTTTTCTTTGAATTTGATTCAAAAAATAAATTATCTACTCCATCCGACTAGTTCCGGGTTCGAGTCCCGGGCAACCCATATGATATAATATAATTAATATATCGAAGTTATATGTACATATTATAACGATCTATAGAAAAGAAAATCCATTTTTTTTAATGAAAGAAGTTAAATAAAAAAGGAAATTTAGATAAATTAAAATGAATAAGAGCATACTATGTATATTGATATTGGTTGACACCGGTATATAAGTCATGTTATACTGTTGAATAACAAGCCCTCAAATTATCTAGTTATGGAAAATTCGTGTGCTTGGGAGTCCCTGATGATTAAATGAACTAAGATTTTACCATGACTGCAATTTTAGAGAGACGCGAGAGCGAAAGCCTATGGGGTCGCTTCTGTAACTGGATAACCAGCACTGAAAATCGTCT